GTTAATGTAGCTTAAATTAAAGCAAAGCACTGAAAATGCTAAGATGAGTATTTATACTCCATAAACACATAGGTTTGGTCCTGGCCTTTTTATTAATTTTTAGTAGACTTACACATGCAAGTATCCCCGCCCCAGTGAGAATGCCCTCTATCTCCACAAGGATCAAAAGGTGCAGGTATCAAGCACGCTCTTCCTTGAGCAGCTCATGACACCTTGCTATACCACACCCCCACGGGACACAGCAGTGATTAAAATTGAGATATGAACGAAAGTTTGACTGAGTCATACTAATATTAAGGGTTGGTAAATTTCGTGCCAGCCACCGCGGTCATACGATTAACCCTAGTTAATAAAGCACGGCGTAAAGCGTGATAGAGGAGCAATCTAAAGATAAGATTAAGCTCTAACTAAACTGTAAAAAGCCTTAGTTAAAATAAAAATATAAAACGAAAGTAATCTTATAATCCCTGACTTCACGATAGCTAAGATCCAAACTGGGATTAGATACCCCACTATGCTTAGCCCTAAACATAAATATTCAACCAACAAGAATATTCGCCAGAGAACTACTAGCCACTGCTTAAAACTCAAAGGACTTGGCGGTGCTTTATATCCCTCTAGAGGAGCCTGTTCTGTAATCGATAAACCCCGTTAAACCTCACCACTCTTTGCAATGTCAGCCTATATACCGCCATCTTCAGCAAACCCTAACAAGGCATTATAGTAAGCATGATAATTTTACATAAAAACGTTAGGTCAAGGTGTAGCCTATAGAGTGGGAAGAAATGGGCTACATTTTCTACTTTCCCTAGAACACTTCACGACAGCAATTATGAAATATAATTAGCCCAAGGCGGATTTAGTAGTAAGTTGGGAATAGAGTGCCCAACTGAATTGGGCAATAAAGCACGCACACACCGCCCGTCACCCTCTTCAAGCATCTAAAATTGCCTCATATAACTAATAGAATAATTTCCTAAATGTAAGAAGAGACAAGTCGTAACAAGGTAAACATACTGGAAAGTGTGTTTGGAATACCAAGATATAGCTTAACAAAACAAAGTATCCGGCTTACACCCGGAAGATTTCATTTCATGAATATCTTGAACCAGTCCTAACCCAAAAATTAATTCATTAAATTATGAAAATCAATTAAATAAAACATTTACCTTATTAAAGTATAGGAGATAGAAATTAGCTTTTGGAGTTATAGAGATAGTACCGCAAGGGAAAGCTGAAAGATTCAACTAATAGTAATACAAAGCAAGGATAGACCCCTTTACCTTTTGCATAATGAATCAGCTAGAAAAAACTTTACAAAAAGAATTTAAGTAAAGTACCCCGAAACCAAACGAGCTACTGATGAGCAATTAAGAGAATAAACCCGTCTATGTAGCAAAATAGTGGGAAGACTTGTTAGTAGAGGTGAAAAACCTAACGAGCTTGGTGATAGCTGGTTGTCCAGATTAGAATTTTAGTTCAACCTTAAACTTACCTAAAAGAATTACTAATCCTAATGTAAGTTTAATAGTTATTCTAAAGAGGTACAGCTCTTTAGATAAAGGAAATAGCCTTGATTAGAGAGTAAATTATAAAACCCCACATAGTCGGCTTAAAAGCAGCCATCAATTAAAAAAGCGTTCAAGCTTAACTTAATAATCTAACCCAACTTAATTTCACACCTAACTATGAACTCCTAATTTCATAACTGGACTATTCTATAATTTTATAGATGCAATAATGCTGATATAAGTAACAAGAAACAATTCTCCTTGCACAGGCTTATATCAGATCGAATAACTCACTGATAGTTAACAGATATATAATTATACTTAAAATCTTAAATCTTTATTACTAATACTGTTAACCCAACACCGGCGTGCAATAAAGGAAAGATTAAAAAAAGTAAAAGGAACTCGGCAAACATTAACCCCGCCTGTTTACCAAAAACATCACCTCTAGCATTACTAGTATTAGAGGCACTGCCTGCCCAGTGACATGTGTTCAACGGCCGCGGTATCCTGACCGTGCAAAGGTAGCATAATCATTTGTTCCTTAAATAGGGACTTGTATGAATGGCTACACGAGGGTTAAACTGTCTCTTACTTTTAATCAGTGAACTTGACCTCCCCGTGAAGAGGCGGGGATAACATAATAAGACGAGAAGACCCTATGGAGCTTAAATCTACCAGCTTAAGCATTTACCAATTCCTCACCAACAGGGATTAATTGATCTGCCCCATTAAGCTAAAGATTTTGGTTGGGGTGACCTCGGAGTATAAAACAACCTCCGAATGATTTTAGTCTAGACTAGACCAGTCAAAACATCTATTCATCAATTGACCCAAACCTATTGATCAACGGAACAAGTTACCCTAGGGATAACAGCGCAATCCTACCCAAGAGTCCATATCGACAGTAGGGTTTACGACCTCGATGTTGGATCAGGACATCCAAGTGGTGTAACCGCTACTAATGGTTCGTTTGTTCAACGATTAAAGTCCTACGTGATCTGAGTTCAGACCGGAGAAATCCAGGTCGGTTTCTATCTATTTAATATTTCTCCCAGTACGAAAGGACAAGAGAAATAAGGCCTATGAGACCTTTATGCCTTAGAAAAAAAAATAAATGATATGATCTCAATTTAATAAATCGTTCCCCCTACCCACCCTAGAACAGGGCTAATTAAGATGGCAGAGCCCGGCAATTGCATAAGATTTAAAACCTTACTATCAGAGGTTCAACTCCTCTTCTTAATAGCCTATGTTTTTAGCTAACCTCCTTTTCCTAATTATCCCTATTATAATTGCTATAGCATTCTTAACCCTAGTTGAACGAAAACTATTAGGCTACATACAACTACGAAAAGGCCCAAATGTAGTAGGACCCTATGGCCTGCTCCAACCATTCGCAGACGCTATAAAACTTTTTACTAAAGAACCTCTTAAACCCTCTACATCTTCTGTCACCCTATTCATTATCGCCCCTACCCTAGCCCTCACTCTAGCAATCACTATATGAATTCCACTACCAATACCTCAATCCCTTATTAATATAAATATAGGTGTTCTATTTATCCTTGCAACATCGAGTCTAGCAGTCTACGCAATTCTATGATCCGGATGAGCATCAAACTCTAAATACGCCTTAATTGGAGCCTTACGAGCTGTTGCTCAAACAATTTCATATGAAGTAACTCTGGCAATTATTCTTCTATCAATTCTCCTTATAAACGGTTCATTCACATTATCAACACTAATCATAACCCAACAATTCATATGATTAATCTTACCAACATGACCACTAGCTATAATATGATTTATTTCCACCCTAGCTGAAACAAACCGAGCTCCTTTCGACCTGACAGAAGGAGAATCAGAACTTGTTTCAGGGTTTAATGTAGAATATGCTGCTGGTCCATTCGCCTTATTCTTCATAGCAGAATACACTAATATTATTATAATAAATGCCCTAACTACTACCTTGTTCATAGGTGCACTCCTAAATCCCCCTATACCTGAAACTTTCACATTTAGCTTTGCCCTTAAAACTTTAATTTTGACTTCTACATTCCTATGAATTCGAGCATCTTATCCACGATTCCGATATGATCATCTAATACACCTATTATGAAAAAACTTTCTTCCCCTAACACTAGCTATATGCATATGACATGTCTCCCTCCCAATTATTATAGCATGTGTACCTCCTCAAACCTAAGAAATATGTCTGATAAAAGAGTTACTTTGATAGAGTAAATTATAGAGGTTTAAATCCTCTTATTTCTAGGATAATAGGATTTGAACCTAATCTTAAGAATTCAAAATTCTTCGTGCTACCTCAATACACTAAATCCCAACAGTAAGGTCAGCTAAATAAGCTATCGGGCCCATACCCCGAAAATGTTGGATTATACCCTTCCCGTACTAATTAACCTCCTTACTTCTAACACTATTTATCTTACTCTATTCTCAGGAACCATCATCACACTATTTAGTTCTCACTGACTACTAATCTGAATTGGACTAGAAATAAGCCTACTAGCTATTATCCCAATCCTAATAAGTAAGCCTAACCCCCGCTCAATTGAGGCTGCCTCAAAATATTTCCTAGTTCAAGCAACCGCCTCCATAATCCTTATAATAGCAGCTATCATTAACTTCTACTATACAGGACAATGATCTATCTCAAACACTATTAACCACCTATCTTCCTTTATATTAACAACGGCCTTATCAATAAAAATAGGCCTTGCCCCTTTCCACCTATGAGTCCCAGAAGTAACCCAAGGAATTCCTCTTATATCAGGACTCATCCTGCTTACTTGACAAAAAATTGCCCCAATCTCCGTTATATTTCAAATTGCCCCTTCTATTAATTATACCTTAATTATAATTATAGCTCTCATGTCTATCTTACTCGGTGGCTGAGGAGGACTAAATCAAACCCAACTACGAAAAATTCTAGCATACTCATCAATTGCTCACATGGGCTGAATAATGGCAATTATCTCATTTGACCCCACACTATCAATCCTAAATTTACTTATTTATATTATACTAACAATTAATATGTTTATACTACTTTATCACAATAAAAAAACAACAACCCTCTCATTATCCAACTCCTGAAACAAATCCCCCCTGCTCATTTCAATCATTCTCACCGTACTAATATCCCTCGGAGGACTTCCTCCTTTAACTGGATTTTCTCCTAAATGAATAATTATTAAAGAACTTGTCTCCAACAATAGTATTATTCTGCCCACATTAATAGCCATTATAGCCCTTTTGAATCTCTATTTCTATATACGACTTATCTACTCAACATCCCTTACCCTATTTCCATCCCCCAATAATACTAAATTTAAATGACAATTTGAAAACACCAAAAATATACCCCTCATGCCAGCTATTGCCATTATTTCAACAATATTCCTCCCCCTCACACCCACTCTATCAACTCTATACTAGGAATTTAGGCTAATAATAGACCGAGAGCCTTCAAAGCCCTAAGTAAGTGTACACACTTAATTCCTGACCTAAGGACTACAAGACTCTATCCTGCATCAACTGAATGCAACTCAACCGCTTTAATTAAGCTAAGCCCTTTCCCCTAGATTGACAGGATTTTAACCTATAAAAACTTAGTTAACAGCTAAATGCCTTAATCAACTGGCTTCAATCTACTTCTCCCGCCGTTAGGAAAAAAAGGCGGGAGAAGCCCCGGCAGAATTGAAGCTGCTCCTTTGAATTTGCAATTCAATGTGAAAGTTCACCTCAGGACTTGGTAAAAAGAGGGTTCAACCTCTGTCTTTAGATTTACAGTCTAATGCTTACTCAGCCATTTTACCACCTACTTATGTTCATCAACCGTTGATTATTCTCAACAAATCACAAAGATATTGGAACACTATATCTCTTATTTGGTGCCTGAGCTGGAATAGTAGGAACAGCCCTTAGCTTATTAATTCGAGCAGAATTAGGTCAGCCAGGAACCTTGTTAGGAGATGATCAGATCTATAATGTGATTGTAACCGCACATGCATTTGTTATAATTTTCTTTATAGTTATACCAATTATAATTGGTGGATTTGGGAACTGGTTAGTTCCTCTAATAATTGGGGCTCCCGATATAGCATTTCCCCGAATAAATAATATAAGTTTTTGACTCTTACCTCCTTCATTTCTCCTGCTCTTAGCCTCATCAATAGTAGAAGCAGGAGCTGGAACTGGATGAACCGTTTACCCCCCACTAGCAGGTAATCTTGCACATGCAGGAGCTTCTGTAGATTTAACTATTTTTTCACTTCATCTAGCAGGTGTATCCTCTATTCTAGGAGCAATTAATTTTATTACTACAATTATTAATATAAAACCCCCTGCTATATCCCAATACCAAACCCCTCTGTTTGTCTGATCAGTTCTAATCACAGCCGTACTATTACTTCTCTCACTCCCAGTTCTTGCAGCAGGAATTACTATACTTTTAACTGACCGAAATTTAAATACAACTTTCTTTGATCCAGCTGGGGGAGGAGATCCAATCCTCTATCAACATCTGTTCTGATTTTTTGGACACCCTGAAGTATACATTCTCATTCTTCCAGGATTTGGTATTATTTCCCATATTGTTACTTATTACTCTGGTAAAAAAGAACCATTTGGTTATATAGGCATGGTCTGAGCTATAATATCAATCGGGTTTCTTGGATTTATTGTATGAGCCCACCACATATTCACCGTCGGAATAGACGTAGACACCCGAGCATACTTTACATCTGCAACTATGATTATCGCTATTCCTACAGGGGTAAAAGTTTTTAGCTGACTGGCAACTCTTCACGGTGGAAATATTAAATGGTCCCCTGCCATATTATGAGCCTTAGGCTTTATCTTTTTATTTACAGTAGGGGGTCTTACAGGTATTGTACTAGCTAATTCATCCCTAGATATTGTTCTACATGACACATATTACGTAGTCGCCCATTTTCACTATGTTCTTTCAATAGGAGCCGTTTTCGCTATTATAGGGGGGTTCGTACATTGATTCCCTCTATTTTCAGGCTATACACTTGATTACACATGAGCTAAAATTCACTTTACCGTGATGTTCGTGGGGGTAAACCTCACATTTTTCCCCCAGCATTTCTTAGGCTTATCAGGCATGCCCCGACGATACTCTGATTATCCTGATGCATATACTGTATGAAATACAGTGTCATCTATAGGCTCATTTATTTCTTTAACAGCTGTAATAATTATAATTTTCATAATTTGAGAAGCCTTTGCATCTAAACGAGAAGTTCTAACTGTTGAGCTAACCTTGACTAACTTAGAGTGACTTCATGGATGTCCTCCACCCTATCATACATTTGAAGAACCAACCTATGTAAAAGCCTAAAATCAAGAAAGGAAAGAATCGAACTCCCTAAGACTAGTTTCAAGCCAGCCCCATAACCATTATGACTTTCTTTATAAGGTATTAGTAAAAATATTACATAACTTTGTCAAAGTTAATTTATAGGTTAAACTCCTTTATATCTTTATGGCATACCCTTTCGAATTAGGATTTCAAGATGCTACTTCTCCCATTATAGAGGAATTGTTACATTTCCATGATCACACCCTGATAATTGTATTCTTAATTAGCTCTCTAGTATTATATATTATTTCACTCATACTAACAACTAAACTAACTCATACTAGTACAATAGATGCCCAGGAAGTCGAGACCATTTGAACTATCCTACCAGCTATTATTTTAATTTTAATTGCCCTACCCTCACTACGAATTCTTTATATAATAGACGAAATTAATGACCCCTCCTTAACAGTAAAAACAATAGGCCATCAATGATACTGAAGTTACGAGTATACAGATTATGAAGACCTAAATTTTGACTCCTATATAATTCCTACATCTGAATTAAAACCTGGTGAATTACGCCTTCTTGAAGTTGATAATCGAGTTGTTCTTCCCATAGAATTACCAATCCGCATGCTAATCTCATCTGAGGATGTACTACACTCTTGAGCTGTTCCATCACTTGGTCTAAAAACCGATGCTATTCCTGGCCGATTAAATCAAGCAACACTAACATCCACTCGACCTGGCTTATATTATGGTCAATGTTCAGAAATTTGTGGCTCTAACCATAGCTTCATACCAATTGTTCTTGAGATAGTTCCACTAAAACACTTCGAAAACTGATCTTCATCTATACTATAAATTCATTATGAAGCTAATAAAGCATTAACCTTTTAAGTTGAAGACTAGGAGTTTAAACCTCCTCATAATGATATGCCCCAACTAAACACATCCACATGATTTATCATTATCATCTCCATAATTTTAGCACTATTTATTTTATTTCAATCTAAATTTACTAATTACTCATTCTATTTAAACCCCTCTCACAAAGACACAAAACCAGTCACCCATAATACACCATGAGAAAAAAAATGAACGAAAATTTATTTGCCTCTTTCATTACCCCAACATTAGTAGGATTGCCCATTGTTATTCTTATTATCACATTCCCTAATATCCTCTTTCCTTCTCCAAGCCGACTCATTAATAATCGTTTAGTATCACTTCAACAATGACTTGTCCAACTTGTACTTAAACAAATAATGGCCATACACAACCTAAAAGGACGAACATGATCTTTAATGTTAATCTCTCTAATCATATTCATTGGATCTACTAACCTATTAGGCCTACTCCCACATTCATTCACACCAACCACACAACTTTCAATAAATTTAGGCATAGCAATTCCCCTATGAGCTGGAGCCGTAATCACAGGCTTTCGACATAAAACTAAAGCATCTTTAGCCCACTTTTTACCCCAAGGCACCCCTATTCCTCTTATTCCTATACTTGTAATCATTGAGACAATTAGTCTTTTTATTCAACCTATAGCTCTAGCTGTCCGACTTACTGCTAATATTACAGCTGGTCATCTACTTATGCACCTAATCGGAGGCGCTACATTAGTATTATCCTCTATTAGTACACCTACTGCTATAATTACATTTATTATTCTGATTCTCCTTACAATCCTTGAATTTGCTGTTGCTTTAATTCAAGCATATGTCTTTACTCTCCTTGTAAGTCTATATTTACACGATAACACCTAATGACCCACCAAACCCATGCTTATCACATAGTTAACCCTAGCCCCTGACCCCTGACTGGAGCATTATCAGCCCTTCTTTTAACCTCAGGTTTAATTATATGATTCCACTTTAACTCTAACTTCCTACTTACACTTGGACTAATAACCAATGTGTTAACCATGTATCAATGGTGACGAGATATTATCCGTGAAGGAACATTTCAAGGCCACCATACTTCTATTGTGCAAAAAGGCCTTCGATATGGAATAGTTTTGTTTATTATTTCAGAAGTCTTCTTTTTCGCTGGTTTTTTTTGAGCATTTTATCATTCTAGCCTAGCACCTACCCCTGAGTTAGGAGGATGCTGACCCCCAGTAGGAATTAATCCACTAAACCCCCTTGAAGTTCCACTTCTTAACACCTCTGTTCTCCTCGCTTCAGGAGTCTCAATTACCTGAGCCCATCATAGTTTAATAGAAGGAAATCGCAAACACATACTCCAAGCCCTAGCTATTACAATTGCCCTCGGCCTATACTTTACTCTTCTCCAAGCATCAGAGTATTTAGAAACATCATTTACTATTTCTGATGGTGTTTACGGCTCTACATTTTTTATAGCAACAGGATTTCATGGCCTTCACGTAATTATTGGGTCTACCTTCCTATTAGTTTGCCTAATGCGCCAACTAAAATTTCACTTTACCTCAAACCACCACTTCGGATTTGAAGCCGCAGCCTGATATTGACATTTTGTAGACGTAGTCTGATTATTCCTATATGTTTCAATTTATTGATGAGGATCTTACTTTCCTAGTATAATTTAGTACAGCTGACTTCCAATCATCTAGCCTCAGCCTAAATCTGAGGGAAAGTAATAAACCTATTAATTACACTCCTAATTAACACTTTTATTTCTCTTATCTTAGTCTTAGTTGCATTTTGATTACCCCAAACCAACACTTATTCAGAAAAAGTTAGCTCGTATGAATGTGGTTTTGATCCAATAGGATCAGCTCGACTTCCTTTTTCCATAAAATTTTTTCTTGTCGCTATTACTTTCCTTCTATTTGACCTAGAAATTGCTCTTCTCCTTCCCTTACCCTGAGCGTCCCAAACTAGTAATCTTACACTTATACTAACCATAGCTCTTCTACTAATTCTGATTCTCACCCTAGGTCTAGCCTACGAATGAATTCAAAAAGGCCTTGAATGAGTTGAATATAGTAATTAGTTTAAATTAAAATAAGTGATTTCGACTCACTAGATTATGAATAATCATAATTACTAAATGCCTATAGTCACTCTAAATTTATTCTTAGCCTATCTCACATCCTTACTAGGAATATTTATTTATCGATCTCATCTTATATCTTCTTTACTATGCCTAGAAGGAATAATACTATCAATATTTATTATAATTACCCTTGCCACTTTAAATACCCACTTCATACTGTCTTTTACCCTACCCGTTGTTCTTCTTGTATTTGCAGCATGTGAAGCAGCCGTAGGTTTAGCCCTTCTAGTTATAGTGTCTAACACTTATGGAATAGACTACGTACAAAACCTTAATATATTACAATGCTAAAAATTATCATACCTACTATCCTCTTAATCCCAACTATATGATACTCCAACAAATCCATAATCTGAATTAATACATCAATTCACAGCTTTGTTATTAGCTTTATTGTTCTATTATCACTCTACCAAGTTGAAGATAACTATATAATTCTCTCCCTAACTTTCTTTTCAGATTCTCTATCAACACCACTTTTAATGCTTACCGCATGACTACTGCCTCTTATAATTATAGCAAGTCAAAACCATCTCGCTAAAGAACCCTTAATGCGAAAGAAACTTTATATTCTTATACTCATCTCACTTCAACTCTTCTTAATTATAACTTTTTCTGCCTCAGAATTGATCCTATTCTACATCTTATTTGAAGCCACCCTTATTCCCACTCTAGTTATCATCACACGCTGAGGTAATCAGGCAGAACGCTTAAACGCAGGACTATATTTCCTATTCTACACCCTTATCGGATCTTTACCTCTACTTGTAGTACTAATTTATATTCAAAAGTCAACAGGATCATTAAACTTTATTATATCCCTTTATCAACCAGACACTTTACCATCCACCTGAGCCAATAATATAATGTGATTAGCATGTATAATAGCTTTTATAGTAAAAATGCCTCTCTATGGTCTCCACCTCTGACTTCCTAAAGCTCATGTAGAAGCACCAATTGCCGGATCCATGGTCCTAGCCGCTATTTTACTTAAACTAGGTGGTTATGGCATGATACGAATCACAACAATGCTGCACCCTATTACAAATACCATAGCCTACCCTTTCATCTTGTTATCTCTGTGAGGAATAATTATAACTAGCTCCATTTGCTTACGACAAACAGACTTAAAATCTCTAATCGCTTATTCATCTGTCAGTCATATAGCACTAGTAATCGTAGCTATTATAATTCAAACCCCATGAAGTTTTATAGGAGCAACAGCATTGATAGTAGCTCATGGACTCACATCATCTATACTATTCTGCCTTGCCAACACTAACTACGAACGAATTCACAATCGAACCATAATTCTAGCTCGAGGCTTACAATCTATTCTTCCTCTCATAGCAACTTGATGAATCCTAGCTAGCCTCACAAACCTGGCTCTCCCTCCCTTTATTAATCTAATTGGAGAATTATTTATTATCATATCATCTTTTTCATGATCAAACATTACAATTATTTTAATAGGACTAAATATACTAATTACAGCCCTATATTCACTTTATATACTTATTACCACACAACGCGGCAAACTTACCTATCACACAATTAATATTAACCCAACTCATACACGAGAAAATACCCTCATACTCTTACACATACTTCCTCTAATTCTACTATCTATTAATCCTAAAACTATCTTAGGTCCACTTTATTGTAAATATAGTTTAAACAAAACATTAGATTGTGAATCTAACAATAGAAGATTGAACCCTCTTATTTACCAAGAAAGAATGCAAGAACTGCTAACTCATGCCTCCACGCCTAAACCCGTGGCTTTCTTAACTTTTATAGGATAGAAGTAATCCATTGGCCTTAGGAGCCAAAAAATTGGTGCAACTCCAAATAAAAGTAATAAACCTGTTCTCCTCTTTAATTCTTATGTCATTTATTATCTTGCTCTTCCCTATTATCCTCAGCTTTACCAACATATACAACACTTCCACATACCCTAACTATGTGAAAACATCTATCATATGTGCTCTAGCATTCTGTACTCTCCCCTCACTAATATTCATCAACTCTAATTATGAACTAATTATCTCTAACTGACACTGGATTACTATCCAAACCATTAACTTTACTATAAGCTTTAAACTAGACTATTTCTCCCTAATATTTATACCCGTAGCACTTTTTGTTACATGATCAATCATAGAATTTTCAATATGATACATACACTCTGATCCCTACATAAATCGCTTTTTCAAATATCTTCTAATATTCTTAATTACAATAATCATTCTTGTCACATCAAATAACTTATTTCAACTATTTATTGGGTGAGAAGGAGTAGGTATTATATCCTTCCTTTTAATCGGCTGATGATACGGACGAACCGACGCCAATGCAGCAGCCTTACAAGCCATTCTCTATAATCGAATTGGAGATATTGGATTTGTCCTAACTATAGCATGATTTATACTTAACTCCAACTCTTGAGAATTACAACAACTCTTTATAACAGAAACCCCTCTCCTACCCCTAATAGGCCTTCTCTTAGCAGCAACAGGAAAATCTGCCCAATTTGGACTTCACCCCTGACTACCCTCTGCAATAGAAGGTCCTACTCCAGTCTCAGCCTTACTCCATTCAAGTACTATAGTAGTAGCCGGGATTTTTCTTCTAGTCCGATTCTACCCTTTATTGGAAAATAATGAAACCGCTAAAACACTAGCTTTATGTCTAGGAGCTATTACAACTCTCTTCACCGCCATCTGTGCACTTACCCAAAATGATATTAAAAAAATTATTGCATTTTCTACTTCAAGCCAACTGGGCCTAATAATAGTAACAGTTGGAATTAACCAACCTCACCTAGCATTCCTCCATATCTGTACACATGCTTTCTTTAAAGCAATATTATTCATATGCTCTGGATCTATTATCCACAATCTAAATGATGAACAAGATATTCGAAAAATAGGAGGCCTATTTAAAACTCTTCCCTTCACCTCCTCCTCCCTTATTATTGGCAGCCTCGCATTAACCGGAACACCATTTTTAACTGGATTTTACTCTAAAGACTTAATCATTGAAGCTGCAAATACATCTAATGCCAACGCCTGAGCCCTAACAGTCACTCTTCTCGCCACTTCTCTAACTGCTGTCTACAGTACACGAATCATTTTCTTCGCCCTCATAGGACAGCCCCGTTTTTCTACACTTATTACAATCAACGAAAATAACCCTCAATTAATAAACTCTATGAAGCGCCTATTAATTGGTAGCATCTTTGCAGGTTTCCTACTATCATACAATATCCCCCCTATAAATATCCCCTTATTAACTATGCCCCTTTACCTAAAAATCACTGCTCTCATTATTACCATTATAGGTTTTATTATCGCTATAGAACTAAATCAACTTACTATTAACCTAAAACTAAGTTATTACTCACACACTCCCAAATTCTCAACTCTTCTAGGGTATTTCCCTACTACTATTCACCGCTTATACCCTTATCTAAACCTCTTAACTAGCCAAAAACTAGCTTCCACCCTCCTTGACCAAATCTGATTAGAAAAAACCGTACCAAAACTTATCGCCAACACACAATCCTCTGCCTCAACCTTAACATCTAATCAAAAAGGCTTAATTAAATTATATTTCTTGTCTTTCCTAATCTCAGCAATCCTGGCATCAATAGTAATTTTCTATTTCCTCGAGTAATCTCAATAACAATAAAAATACTGACAAACAAAGATCAACCAGCAACAACTATTAATCAACTACCATAACTATATAAAGCAGCCACCCCTATTGAATCCTCCCGCACCAACCCCAACTCATCACCATCAAACACTATTCACTCCTCTAAATCTTTAAACTCAACAACAATCTCTACTTGATCAAATAATATAGTTAAAAACACAACCATTAACTCCACCCCTACCCCTAATAATAACACCCCCCAAATCATCACATTTGAACTTCAAGCTTCCGGATACTCCTCCGTAGCCATCGCAGTAGTATAACCAAACACAACTAATATTCCCCCTAAATAAATTAAAAACACCATTAATCCTAAAAACGAACCACCAAAACACAACACAATTCCACACCCTACGCCTCCACTAATAATTAGTCCTAAACCACCATAAATAGGAGAAGGCTTTGAAGAAAAACCTAAAAACCCTAAAACAAATAGTATGCTTAATAAATATGTAATATATGTCATTATTTTTACATGGAATTTAACCATGACCAATGACATGAAAAATCATCGTTGTAATTCAACTATAAAAACCATAATGACAAATATCCGTAAGACTCACCCGCTATTAAAAATCATCAATCATTCTTTTATCGATCTTCCTGCTCCGTCAAATATCTCGGCCTGATGAAACTTTGGCTCCCTCCTTGGACTCTGCCTTCTAATCCAAATCTTAACCGGCCTATTTTTAGCTATACATTATACCTCTGATACAATAACAGCTTTCTCCTCTGTAACCCATATTTGCCGAGACGTAAACTATGGCTGACTCATTCGATATATACATGCTAATGGAGCTTCCATATTTTTCATTTGCTTATTCCTTCATGTAGGCCGAGGACTTTACTACGGTTCCTATACTTATTTTGAAACCTGAAATATTGGAGTTATCCTTCTTTTTGCAGTAATAGCAACTGCTTTTATAGGCTATGTCCTACCATGAGGACAAATATCTTTCTGAGGTGCTACAGTCATCACTAACCTCTTATCAGCTATCCCCTATATCGGTACAACCCTAGTAGAATGAATCTGAGGTGGATTCTCAGTCGACAAAGCAACCCTTACGCGATTCTTTGCCTTCCACTTTATCCTACCATTTATCATCGCAGCCCTAGTTATAGTTCACTTACTATTTCTCCATGAAACAGGATCTAACAATCCATCCGGCCTAATCTCTGATTCTGATAAAATCCCATTTCACCCWTAYTACACAATTAAAGATGTCTTAGGCGTTCTTCTTCTACTATTGTCATTTATAATGCTAGTCCTATTCTCCCCAGATCTTCTAGGTGATCCTGATAACTACACCCCTGCTAACCCCCTCAACACCCCTCCTCATATTAAACCAGAATGGTATTTCCTATTTGCATATGCCATTCTTCGATCAATCCCTAATAAATTAGGAGGCGTATTAGCTTTAGTCTTCTCCATCCTTGTTCTTATACTATTCCCCATTCTTCATGTATCTAAGCAACGTAGTATAATATTCCGACCACTAAGTCAATGCTTGTTCTGAATTCTAGTCGCAGATCTTTTTATACTAACCTGAATTGGGGGACAACCAGTTGAATATCCTTTTATTATCATCGGTCAAGTAGCATCTATCCTCTACTTTATAATTATTCTCCTTGCCCTCCCTAGCATCAGCATACTCGAGAATAAACTCCTTAAATGAAGAGCCCTAGTAGTATAACCCAATACTTTGGTCTTGTAAACCAAAAACGAAACCCCAACGCTTCCTAGGGCACCCCTCAGGGAAGAAACATAAATTTCGCCTTCAACTCCCAAAGCTGATATTCTTGTTCTAAACTACTCCCTGATGCAATACTCGACCAATTCCCTATGAATTTAACACTTATGTGCCTATTGCAATTCTTCCACATTTTTATGCCTATGTAATTCGTGCATTAATGCACTATCCACATTAATTAATGGTACAGTACAATATATGTATAAAGTACATAGTACATTCTATGTTTAACCAACATTAATGTTTTACCCCATGCATATAAGCAAGTACATACATACTCATATAGTACATAACACATTAGATTATAACTCCACTTTACAGCTTCGCCCGCACGAATATTCTCATCCCAGTATAATCCTTAATTCAACATTAGTACATTCCATTCACTGGCGGTACATACCCCATACAGTCATAAATCTTCCTCGTCCAAATGACTATCCCTCTCCAATTTGTGGTCTCTTAATCTACCTACCTCCGTGAAATCATCAACCCGCCCGATACGTGTCCCTCTTCTCGCCTGAGATCCCATTTAACTTGGGGGTGACTAACTATGCTCTTTGACAGGCATTTGGTTCCTACCTCAGGGCCATTTTAATGCGTTATCGCCCATACGTCCCCTGTAAATAAGACATCACGATGGATTAGTTCCATTCTAGCCCGTGACCCAACATAACTGCACTGTCATGCCTTTAGTGGTTTTTATTTTTGGGGTATGCTTCCACTCACCATTGGCCGTCAGAGGCCCCGTCCCAGTCAATTCAATTGTAGCTGGACTTTAGGTCATATTCTCTCTTTACATGTTCCATTAATGCTTATAGACATTCTTTTTATGCTTGGTGGACATAGTAATTTTAATACACAATCTAACAAGAACTTCTAACTCCTTTCAATTAAATTTTGTTTTAATTTACGTAGGAATTATTTATCTCTTATTTGATAAAAATTAATTTGACTCTCTCATCAGTATGTCCGCACAAATGGGCTGAAACTACCCTTCCCCAATACTAAATTTCCACTTATCAGTCCACTAAAAACTAAAGTAATTTTTATCTATTGCGACAGTCACTTAATAATACTTACATACTACTCTACTCTTGAAACCCCATATAAGATCTCTGTGTCTCTCTACTGA